ATAGCCTATATGTATATTTTATATATATTGTTAATATTGTTATCGCTCTATTTCAGTGACAGTCATTTTTCTTTGTGAAAAAAAAAGGATCTCTTCAATTTGAAAATTGAAATATTTAACATAGAATATCTATAAGAGTGACAATTGTTCAGTCTATCTGATAGATGGGAAAACCCCATATTCTTTCATCTAATTGAGAAAATAAGAATCGAAAGAATAAGGACTTAAATCTTACCTTACATCAGTTTTTTTTTTATTCATTTCATGAGAAAAAAAAAGAAATTTTTTTTATTGTTCGATCTATCTATCTGCTTTAAATCATTGATGATTCTATTCCAAAAGAAATAGAAATTTCTCTCTTTTATGATGATAAAATGCGGTTCTTACTGTAAAACTTTATTCAAATAATGATGTCAAAGTAGGAAACTTAATTATAAATTAAATAGTTTTAATGATTACTTATGAGTTGAATCTTTGATACTTAAAGAAGTGTGAGATTAGTGAATCTATCCTATTGAGTTACTTGAAGATGCAGATATTCAAAAAGAACTCATTTATTTGTCTTATTTCTTATTTTCTTTTTTATTTATACAATAAAAATAAAAAATCAATTTCATTTCGATTTATACAATAAAATAGGAGGTTAAGTTGAATTCTTGCTAAAACTTCTTCAGAAAAATATCTATCCATCCATATAGAAGAAAAAAGTATAGATTACTACGTACCGACTGAACCAATGATTATTCATGATTCTATAATTGAATCAATTCCATACCGGCTCCAAATTAGAGAAATGTTATGGTAAAACTTCGTTTGAAACGATGTGGTAGAAAGCAACGTGCGACTTGAAGGACACGATTCGTTGTGGATTCTTACATCCACCATTTTATATAGGAATGAAGGTGCTCTTGGCTCGACATCATTTGTTCTGTTCCACTAGAACCCCCCTTTTTTGTTGGGTTGTAATGGAAATAGTCCATGATGAAGCTCGAGTAGAAAGTATTGATTCATTTCTCAGGGGTAAGGATCTAGGGTTAATGCCAATCAATAAATTGGAACAACTTCGTAAATATATCTTCAATATAGAAATCGAAAGGGTTCCAAATTTCCAATGCAAAGGGCAAAATTGGATAAAACTCTTTTGATACAAAGTGTATCGCGCGAGAATCAACCATTTGTATGATTCTTTGATAGAAAGAAATCACAAAAAAAGGTATGTTGCTGCCATTTTGAAAGGATTAAGAATCACCGAAGTTATGTCTAAACCCAATGATTTAAAACAAAGAAAAGATTAAAGGATCCCAGAACAAGGAAACGCCCTTTCAAATGTCTTAATAATTGGATTCGAATAAAAAATCCAAATAGATTTTAAACGAGACAAACAAAAAGGAAAGGGGTTTAAAGACCACTCAATAAATGAAATGCCCAAAGATTTTCTTTTGAGCTATTTGAGAGTTATCCAACTTGAGTTATGAGTACGAATGATTTTTTTCTTTTTCAGGAAGGAAGAAGAAAAAAGGACTTAAATCATAATCTAATGGATTTGATCATTCATTTGCCATTGTAATTCTATACATAAATAGAACTTCGAATCATTTTTTCTCGAGCCGTACGAGGAGAAAACTTCCTATACGTTTCTAGGGGGGGGTATTATTCATCTACATCTATCCCAATGAGCCGTCTATCGAATCGTTGCAATTGATGTTCGATCCCGAAGAGAAGGAAGAGATCTTCGGAAAGTGGGTTTTTATGATCCGATAAAGAATCAAACTTATTTAAATCTTCCTGCTATTCTACATTTCCTTGAAAAGGGTGCTCAACCTACAGAAACTGTTCAGGATATTTTAAAGAAGGCGGAGGTTTTTAAAGAATTTCGCCCTAATCAAACAAAATTTAATTAAGGAAATACAAAAGGTGGGGGAGTGATAACTCGTATATAATTTTATATAACCTTTCTCTACTTTTTTTTTATTTCCTCTTTTGTTCTATTCGTACCTATTCATTGCTCCCATAGAATCCTATGTTCTATAACAACAAAACCTTAATTTATTGATCCTAGATATATAAAATTCTGGCAGTCTCTTCAATCAGGTGGTTTTCGTTGGAACTCTATTAACAAATAATAAATAAGAAATCAAGTTTGCTTATTCCACTTATATTGATTGAATAAATGATTAAATAAACCCGAGATTTTTTTCTACTTCTTCCTTATTTATACCTCTATTTACATTTTTTGTATCTATATAGATTATCTATGTAGTGCCAATCCAACACAAGTCCTTTTTTTTTGTTTTAATATTATTTCAATTGAATTTCTTTTGGTTTTTCCATTATATTTTTTTCGAAAATTCATATTATATTGACAACAGTGTATCGAACAAATATAATTCATCGTAATTAAGTGTATCTATTTATCTCCGTCCATAGGTTTGGTTTTTTACTTTCCTTCAGGTAAATGATGGGTTCGTTGGATTCATTTTGATACAAGAAGTTTTTTTTT